TAGAAACAACTTCAGAAACGAAGGGGACTAAACAGGAACAAGAGGGATCCACTGAAGAAGATCCTTCTCCTTCCCTTTTTTGGGAAGAAAAGGAGGATCCGTACAAAATCGATGAAAGGGAAGAGATACGAGTGAATGGGAAGGAAAAAACAAAAGATGAATTCCTATTGAAAGAGACACAATATAAAAACAGACCCGTTTATGAAACTTATTATCTGAATGTGGATCGGAATCAAGAAAATTCGAAGTTAGAAATATTTCAAGAAAAAAAAAAATTACGCAACTTTCGCTTTCAAAAACCTTTTGTGACTATTCTTTTTAACTATAAAAAATGGAATCGGCCGTTTCGGTCTATAAAAACCTATAAATTAAAAAAATCAATTTCTATAACCTTAAAAAATGAGATGTCACAATATTTTTTTCATGCGTGTCAAAGTGTTGGAAAAGATAAAATATGTTTTACGCACCCACCTAGTTTGTCCACCTTTTTCGAAATGATAGAGCGAAAGCTTTCTATATTTACAAAAGAGAAACTCCCCTTTAATGAATTGGAGAATCTTTGGCGTTATAATAATAAAGAAAAAATAAAAAATAAAACCAACAAATTTATATATATAGTTAAGAATATAGATAAAATTTTAGGGAGTAATTCTCTGATTCTCGATCGACTTGAAAACAGACATAGATTATGCAAATATTGCAATAATAAAAAAAATATATATTTACCTGAGGTATATGACCCTTTCTTAAAGGGTGCTTCCCGTGGACAAATGCTAAAATTGTTTTCGCTTTCAATCAAATATAAAAATTCCATACAAAATTACATAGAAAGGGGTTGGATAAATAAACTTTTTGGCGTCTTTCTTATTATTAATTACTTAGAATTTCAACAGGAACAAAAAAAAATTGATAGAATAAAAAAAAAATCATTAGAAAAAGAAATAAGTTTTTTGGTGAATTTCATTAATGACTTTTTTCAAAAACGAACATCCAATTTCAAAAAAAATATAAATTTTTTTGAATATAAACGAGTAAGAATTAATTCAACAGAGCGAAAAAAAAAATTTATATTTGAAAATGTTCACACGAATTCTAATGGCAGGAAAATTCGAAAAAATTTTATTGAGTTAAACGAAATCATAAAAAAAGTTCCGCGGTGGTCATACAGATTAATCAACAATTTGGAACAAGAGGAAGAACAAAATACAGACCTTTTAGGAAAGCACCCTCCGATTCGTTCAAGAAAAAGCAAACGTATAGTGATTTTAAATGATGATCTAAAAGATAGCAATACTTATAGTAATCCCCAAGATCTTAATAATGATCGAATAGACAAGATTTCTTTAATACGTTATTCACAACAACCGGATTTTCGACGAGATTTAATTACAGGCTCAATCCGAGCACAAAGACGTAAAACAATTATTTGTAAATCATTTGAAGCTAATACGAATTCCCCCACTTTTTTGGATCGAATGGAAAAAGAGCTTTCTTTTAATATTTATGAACCAATAAAAGAAAAAATAAAAACTTTTATATGGAAAAATAAAGAATTCAAAATTATAGATTGTACAGAGAAAAAAGAAAACGAGAGTACTAAAAAAAAAGCAGCTAACAAAAGAAAAGAAGAAAAAAGAAAAAGAACAGAAAAAACACGTATAAAAATAGCCGAAGCCTGGGATAGCTATGTAATTGCTCAAATAATAAGGAGTCTTGTGTTACTAAGCCAGTCAATTCTGAGAAAATATATAATATTACCATCATTGATAATAGTTAAAAATATTACTCGTATTTTATTCTTTAAATTTCCTGAATGGTCCGAGGATTTTATGGAGTGGCGTAAAGAAATGCATGTTAAATGCACTTATAGCGCTGTTCCATTATCAGAAAAAGAATTTCCTAAAAACTGGTTAACAGAAGGTCTTCAAATAAAGATCCTATTTCCTTTTCATCTTAAAATTTGGAACAAATCTAAGCTACTAGAACGAGAAACCTATCCACTGAAAAATAAAGAAAAAAAAACGGATTTTTTTTTTTTAACAGTTTGGGGAATGGAAACTGAACTTCCTTTTGGTTCTCCACGAAAACAACTTTCCTTTTTTGAACCTATTTTTAAAGAACTAAAAAAAAAATGTAAAAAGAGCTTTTTTAGAATTATACAAATTTTAAAAGAACGAATCCTATTTTTTATAAATAAAAAAAAAAAAAAACTACCAAAAATAAAAAAAATTCCATTATTTAGATCGAAAGAAATATACAAATCGAGTGAAAACAAAAATGAACAAAACTTTATACGAAATAATGGGATAATTGAGGAATCCGACATTAATATTCAATCTACGAATTCCACAATTTGCGCGTTGACAAAACAAAAAATACAAGGGCTTGTTCCTAGAACAAGCACAATCATAAATGAAATACAAAAAGTTTCAAACGACAATAAAAAAGAATTTCGAAGCCTACATATAAATAACAGTTTGAACAAAAAGAATTATGATAAAAGACTCGAATCACCAAAAACTTTTTTTAAACTTTTAAAAAAACGAAATGTTCGACTAATTAGTAAAACAACTTATTTTATAAACTTTTTACTTGAAAGGATACATAGAAATATCCTTATATATATAAAAAATATTTATAAAGAAATTGTACACCTTTTTTTTTTGAAACAACAAAAAAAAATTACTAAATATATTTGCTATACTAACTATATTTACAATAATGAGACAAATCAAGAAAAATTTGATAAAACAAACAAAAGAATAACTCTATTTATTTATACTATAACAAGGGCCCTCTCTAATATTAGTAATAAGAGGTTGCAGTCTTTTTATGACTTATCTTCTTTGTCACAAGCATATGTATTTTACAAATTATCACAAAACGCTTTTTTGAAGTTTTTTAATTTATATCAGGTAAGATTAAGATTTGTATTTCAATCTAACGGAAACTCTCTTTTTCTTAAAAATGAAATAAAGAATTATTTTATTAGAACATATGAAATATTACATTCTGAATCAAACCATAAGAACCTCCGCAATTTTCGACCGATATATCAATGTAAAAATAGGTTAAAAGATTATTATCAAGAGGATTTATCTCAATTCATATCACAAGAGAATCTAAATAAAGTTAACCACCACTCTATAAAAAAAAACAATAAATTAATTAACTTTAAAAAACAAGATAAATACAATCTTTTTTCATATAATTTTATTAAGTATGAAGATAAAAGGAATTCCTCGATTTCTTTATTATCTTTACAAGTAAATAATAACCAATATAATTTTTATAATTATGCTGAAAGTAAACGCCAATCTTTTAATATTCTAGTAGGTATTTTGGTCCAAAATTATAAAGCCGAAGATAATATTATCCATATAAAGAAAAACAGGAATAGAAAAATTTTTCATTGGATATTTCTCAATTTTTGTTTTATAAAGAACATAGAGACTCAGGTCTGCAAAAAAATGGATACTGATACTGACAGTAATAAATATACTAAGATTAGAACTAATAATTATAAAACTAAAAAAATTTATAAAATTGAAAATAAATTTAGTTCTTTTCCAACGGGTTATCAAAATCAAGGGAGCGTCCCCTACAATAATAATAAAAAACTTTTTGATTGGATGAGAATGAATGAAGAAATACTAAATTGTTCCATATTTAATTTACCTTTTTGGTTTTTTCCAGAATTTTTGGTACTCTCTTTTTCGTATAAAATTAAACCAATCCCAATCAAGTTGCTCCTTTTAAATTTTAATGCAAATGTTAGTAAAAATACTACTGTAAAGAAAAAAATGGATATTTTTTTATCCATTTTTTCATTAAAAAAAAAAAATCAAAGGGAAAAAGAATGCATAGTCCAGCCAAATTTTGAATCAACTCTAGTAAACTATGAAAAATATATTGAAAAAAATTATATGATATCAAAGCTAAAAAAAGAGAAAAAAAAAAGAGAATATAAGAATAATATGGGCGCTAAATTGGATTTCGTACTAAAAAGATATTTGCTTTTTCAATTGAGATGGAATAATTTTTTAAATCAAAAAATAATAAATAATATTAACGTATATTGTCTCCTGCTTAGACTACTAAACCCAAGAGAAATTGCTATAGCCTCTATTCAAAAGGGGGAAATTAGTCTGGATATTTTAAAGATTCATAAAAATTTAATTCTTTCAAAATTACTTAAAAAAAGAATATTACTTATTGAACCCCTTCGTCTGTGTCTAAAAAGGGCGGGACACTTTATTATGCAACAAACTATCGGTATTTCGGTGGTTTATAATAGCAACCACGCTATTAATCAAAGGTCCCGAAAAAAAGTCCATGTTGATAAGAAAAATTATGATGACTTAATTCGAAAACCCCAAAAGATGGTAGAAAAGCGAGACAATACTTATTTTGAGTTACTTGTTCCTGAAAGTATTTTATCCCCTAGACGTCGTAGAGAATTCAGAATTCTAATTTGTTTTGATTCGATAAATCAAAAAGTTCCGCCTATAAATGCGCTGTTTTGGACTGAAAATCGAGTAAAGAGTCTAGCTTTGAATAAAAGAAAAAGAGAGACAAATACACAGATTAAATTCAAATTTTTTATTTGGCCTAATTATCGATTAGAAGATTTTGCTTGTATGAACCGTTATTGGTTTGATACTAATAATAGCAGCCGTTTCGGTCTCCTAAGGATACATATGTATCCACAATTTGAAAAATGAATTGATGTGCGTACTGAAAAAATATGGATTGCTTTTATTTCCCGTGCTTTATTTTTATATGAATACAAAGATATGCGCACATAACTTTGTTTTACATTTCATTCTAATTAATGATACAAATTAAATGACATAAAATGATGAAAAAATATGCTTTATTTTTTTTTTAGTATAAAATTTCTCTTTTGTGAGTGTAGACAACTTTCTTTTTGTCTACCTATTAGAATACCATTTTCCAATCAGTCATTTTTAACAAAATTAAGATTATTTTAGTGTGTATACCAAATAAAAAAAGCACTTTTTTTATTGAAAAAAAAAAAAATATATATATTTTTGTAATTAAAGGACTGTGGGGGTACGATTTAATTTTATGGTAAAAAAGTCATTTATCTCAGTTATTTCGCACGAAAAAAAAGACGAGAAAACGGGTTCCGCTGCATTTCAAATACTAGGGCTCACTAATAGGATACGAAAACTTTCTTCACATTTGGAATTGCACAGAAAGGATTTTTTATCTCAGAGGGGCCTCCGGAAAATTTTGGGAAAACGCCAAAGGATGCTGTCTTATTTGTCAAAGAAAAATAGAATACGTTATAAACAATTAATTAATCAGTTAAATATTCGCGAATCAAAAACGCGTTAATTTGAGTTTGAAGGATCTTTTTAAATTATTTGATTTAGTAGATCTTGAATTTTAATAAACTTATTATAACTTTCAATAATTCATGAAAAAAAGAATCCCGTAAAACCCTATGAATATACCTGCTACAAGAAAAAACCCCATGATAGTAAATATGGGACCCCACCACCCATCAATGCATGGTGTTCTTCGACTCATCGTTACTCTTGATGGTGAAGATGTTATTGATTGTGAACCAATATTAGGATATTTACACCGAGGAATGGAAAAAATTGCGGAAAACCGAACAATTATACAATATTTGCCTTATGTTACGCGTTGGGATTATTTAGCTACTATGTTCACAGAAGCTATAACCATAAACGGACCAGAGTTGTTCGGAAATATCCAAGTACCTAAAAGAGCCAGCTATATCCGAACAATTATGTTGGAGCTGAGTCGTATCGCTTCGCATTTGTTATGGCTTGGTCCTTTTATGGCAGATATTGGAGCGCAGACTCCTTTTTTCTATATTTTTAGAGAAAGAGAATTAGTATATGATTTATTTGAAGCTGCCACTGGTATGAGAATGATGCATAATTTTTTTCGTATTGGAGGAGTTGCGGCCGATTTACCTTATGGTTGGATAGATAAATGTTTAGATTTTTGCGAGTATTTTTTAACAGGAGTTACAGAATATCAAAAACTGATTACACGAAATCCCATTTTTTTAGAACGAGTGGAAGGGGTAGGCATTATTGGACGGGAGGAGGTAATAAATTGGGGTTTATCAGGACCAATGCTGCGAGCTTCTGGAATACAATGGGATCTCCGTAAAGTTGATCATTATGAGTGTTACGACGAATTTGATTGGGAAGTACAGTGGCAAAAAGAAGGAGATTCTTTATCTAGATATCTAGTCCGCATTGGGGAAATGACAGAATCCATAAAAATTATTCAACAGGCTCTAGAAGGAATTCCGGGGGGTCCATATGAGAATTTAGAAATCCGATACTTTGATATAGAAAGGAATCCGGAATGGAATGACTTTGACTATCGATTTATTAGTAAAAAACCTTCGCCTACATTTGAATTGCCGAAACAAGAACTCTATGTGAGAGTTGAAGCTCCAAAGGGAGAATTGGGAATTTTTTTGATAGGGGATCAGAGTGGGTTTCCTTGGAGGTGTAAAATTCGACCACCAGGTTTTATTAATTTGCAAATTCTTCCTCAGTTAGTTAAAAGAATGAAATTGGCTGATATTATGACAATACTAGGTAGCATAGATATTATTATGGGAGAAGTTGATCGTTAACATGATAATTGATAGAATAGAAGTACAAGATATCAATTCTTTTTCTAGATTGGAATTTTTAAAACAGGCTTATGGAATTCTCTGGATACTTTTTCCTGTTTTTACTCCTGTATTGGGAATAACAATGGGTATACTAGTAATTGTATGGTTAGAAAGAGAAATATCCGCAGAGCTGCAACAACGTATTGGACCAGAATACGCCGGGCCTTTAGGAGTTTTGCAAGCTTTAGCTGATGGGGCAAAACTTCTTTTCAAAGAAAGCCTTTTTCCGTCTAGAGGGGATACTCGTTTATTCAGTATCGGCCCTTCCATAGTGGTTATATCCAGTTTAGTAAGCTATTTGGTAGTTCCTTTTAGTTCTCGCTTTGTTTTATCGGATCTCAATATCGGTGTTTTTTTATGGATTGCCATTTCAAGTATTGCTCCTATTGGACTTCTTATGTCAGGATATGGGTCAAATAATAAATATTCTTTTTTAGGTGGTCTACGAGCTGTTGCTCAATCGATTAGTTATGAAATACCTTTAACTTTATGTGTGTTATCAATATCTCTACGTGCGATTCGTTAAGTCAAAAAAATTGTCTAGTTCTTACTTTCGTATAGTAGAAAGACGAAACAAGTTGACTAAATATCTTCATTTTTTATTCAATATTCCGATGAATGAACTAAACCCAAGAGTTATATGAGTGAAAGAAAACAGCTTAAACTAGCTGTCAAAAAATTAAGTCTCATTTCTGATGTATAAAATAAATGTTAGAGAGACGCATAGAAATAAACATAAGCAAACGAAAGACTTTGCCCCAAGATTGGATAACTAACTCGTCATCCTGACTTGAAGCGGGCTAAAAAGATACACTATAGTGAGTTTTCACTATCGTTTCTATGGATTATCATACATTAATTACTTTAACGTAAAGCATTATTGAACAAAAACGAGTGGATGAGTAGAAACACCAAGATACACAAAGGATTTGTAATAGGGATTATGTAAAAAAATAAGAATATTTCCGCATAATGTACAATGAATATTATTTGGGGCTTTAAGTTAGTAGAAATGATTAAGCAGCACTCCCTATAATTCCGATCCAGAGTATGCTTCTCTTCGTCGATTAAATCAATGACTATTGAAAACGAAATAATCCTTTATTTTGATTTTGTAAATTAACTTTTCGCAAAAACAGAAAGAAGACATAGAAACGGCAAAAAAAAGAGAAAGAATAAATACAATTACAGTACAAAAACTTGCTTTTTATTCTTTTTTTATACTTTTATTCGTTCTAGATTCACAGTTCTATAGATAGAATTCATATCAGAATTTATTAATTAATGTATAATTTTTTCGTTTGTAAAAAGGGGGATTTTGGATATCTTTATAACGAGTATTTGATAGAAGAATTAAGTTATTACTCAACAAATGAAATTTCGAAAGATTTTTTAAATTATCAAAGGACGAGATGAATTCAGAAGCATTTTAAGGTAAATTAATTTTAAAATATCCCAAATTTTTAAAGCATAACAAACAGAATTCAAGTGGTCTAATTCGAGATCGTACAAAATTGTTTTACTTTTCGCATCTTAAAAAGATATCAAAACAAAAGAAAACTAACTCGATCTTTAAATTTATTTAAGGTCCTCCAGGAGCCGTATGCAGTGAAAATCTCATGTACGGTTCTGGAATAGCGATGTAAACTGTGATGGTATCATCGACTATGATTATCTAATAGTTTAAGTACAGTTGATATAGTTGAGGCCCAATCAAAATATGGTTTTTGGGGATGGAATTTGTGGCGTCAACCTATTGGTTTTATTATTTTTTTAATTTCTTCCCTAGCAGAATGTGAAAGATTACCTTTTGATTTACCAGAAGCAGAAGAAGAATTAGTAGCAGGTTATCAAACCGAATATTCCGGTATCAAATTTGGTTTATTTTATGTTGCTTCTTATTTAAACCTATTAGTTTCTTCATTATTTGTAACAGTTCTTTATTTAGGAGGCTGGACTATCTCTATTCCGCACATATTTCTTTCTGAGTTTTTTGAAATAAATAAACTATACGGTGTTTTTGAATTAACAATTGAGATCTTTATTACATTAGCTAAAACTTATTTGTTCTTATTCATTCCTATCACAACAAGGTGGACTTTACCTAGGATAAGAATGGACCAGCTGTTGAATCTTGGATGGAAATTTCTTTTACCTATTTCTCTGGGTAATCTATTATTAACAACTTCTTTTCAACTATTTTCACTCTAAACTATTTTCACTCTACAAAGGCTATGATATCTTATATTCACAAATTGGATCGAACAAGAGAAATAAAAAAAGAATAATCTATATATTTACAATATGTTCCCTATGGTAACTGGGTTCATAAATTATGGGCAACAAACAGTACGAGCTGCAAGGTATATTGGTCAAAGTTTCATGATTACCTTATCCCACGTAAATCGTTTACCCATAACTATTCAATATCCTTATGAAAAAGTAATCACCGCGGATCGGTTCCGCGGTCGAATCCATTTTGAATTTGATAAATGTATTGCTTGTGAAGTATGTGTTCGTGTATGTCCTATAGATCTACCCGTCGTTGATTGGAAATTGGAAACTAATATTCGTAAGAAACGATTACGTAATTACAGTATTGATTTTGGAATCTGTATATTTTGTGGTAACTGTGTTGAGTATTGTCCAACAAACTGTTTAGCAATGACTGCGGAATATGAACTTTCTACTTACGATCGTCACGAATTGAATTATAATCAAATAGCGTTGGGTCGTTTACCAATAGTAGTAATTTTCGATTATACAATTCGAACTATTTTGAATTCCACTCAAATAAAAAATAGGGAAATCCTAGATTAAGGAAAATTTAGGAATTACTAAGGTTGAGTTTTAGTTTAAAGAATTTAAAGAAATTCTTTTTTTTACGCTTTGTTTGGTCTCAATAACTACAAATACTAACTGGTTATTCGTCGGTAAGAGTTGATAAGAATCGCGTCTTAATTTGGATTAAAAATTAATATTTCTGACATTTTATGGCTTATTTCGTATTCGAGCTGTTCAATTCATAAAAAACGGGAAATTTGAACAAAAACTGTACCCACTTTAATTCATACCCCCTAGGATTAGGATTTAATGCAAATATAATTTTATTATGAATGAAAAAATCAACCATTTTTCCGGTCTGGTCTCAATAAGGTCATGAAATTCTTTTTTTATCTCGTATACTACATATAATGGATTTGCATGGACCCATACATGATTTTCTTTTAGTCTTTCTGGGATTAGGTCTTATCTTAGGCGGTATAGGAGTAGTATTACTTATCAACCCAATTTATTCCGCCTTTTCGTTGGGATTTGTTCTGGTTTCTATATCCCTATTATATATTCTATCAAATTCATTTTTTGTAGCTGCTGCACAACTCCTTATTTATGTCGGAGCTATAAATGTTTTAATCATTTTTGCTGTAATGTTTCTAAACGGTTCAGAATATTTCAAAGATTTTAATCTTTATACGGTAGGGAATGGGGGTACTTTGCTGGTTTGTACAAGTATGTTTGGTTTACTAATGACTACTATTACAGATACCTCATGGTACGGGATTATTTGGACTACAAGATCAAACCAGATTATAGAACATGATTTAATAAGTAATAGTCAACAAATTGGAATTCATTTATCAACAGAGTTTTTTCTTCCCTTTGAATTCATTTCAATAATTCTTTTAGCCAGTTTGATAGGTGCAATTTGTGTAGCACGCCAATGATGATAATTTTATTAACAACAATCCAAGGCAAATTTTAATTTACTTATTTCTAATATATTTTTTTGTTACATACTTTTTTTATATTATCGTAAATTTTTGGGGTTGTCTTGTTATTCATGTTATATTCAAATGAATTTAAATTAATAAGGAGTTGTTCAATGATGCTGGAACATGTACTTGTTTTGAGTGCCTACTTATTTTCTATCGGCATCTATGGATTGATCACAAGCCGAAATATGGTTAGAGCTCTTATGTGTCTTGAACTCATACTTAATGCGGTTAATATAAATTTAGTAACATTTTCTGATTTTTTTGATAGCCGCCAATTAAAAGGCAATATTTTCTCCATTTTTGTTATAGTCGTTGCAGCCGCTGAAGCCGCTATTGGACCCGCTATTGTATCGTCAATTTATCGTAATAGAAAATCAATTCGTATGAATCAATCAAATTTGTTAAATAAATAGTATTAACCATTCAAAAATTTGAATTAGCGTGTATTCTACATTCTGCATGTTTGCGAAAATATAAGAAATCAAAGTATCCTGGTCCTTTTCCAAGAGTTTATCCATAACCACAAGTAGATTGATTAGAAAAATTCTGAGAAATTTAAATCATTGATTCATCTAGTATCTAAATATATGATTTATTTACAAGTTTACTAGATCGAAAATTTCTTATTAAAAAAATTATAGATCTAATGTCACATTCCGTAAAAATTTATGATACGTGTATAGGATGTACTCAATGTGTCCGAGCTTGCCCCACAGATGTATTAGAAATGATACCTTGGGACGGGTGTAAAGCTAAGCAAATTGCTTCTGCTCCAAGAACAGAGGATTGTGTAGGTTGTAAAAGATGTGAATCCGCCTGTCCAACGGATTTCTTGAGTGTTCGCGTTTATTTGTGGCATGAAACAACTCGAAGTATGGGTCTAGCTTATTGATACGTTCCCGATTTCAATACGACTACATTTTATTTTTTACCTTTACCGAAAAAATCGCGTGCTCAAAAAAATATATTTTTTTGAGCACGCGATTTTTGGGTCCAAGTGTATCTTATTTTTACTACGAATGATTTTCCTTGGTTAACGATAATTGTAGTTTTTCCAATATTTGCGGGTTCCTTAATTTTATTTTTTCCTCATAGAGGAAATAAGTTAATTAGGTGGTATACTATTTCTATATGTATAATAGAACTCCTTCTAACAACTTATACATTCGGGTATCATTTCCACTTGAACGAGCCGTTAATCCAACTGAGAGAGGATTATAAATGGATCCCTTTTTTTGATTTTTCCTGGAGATTGGGAATAGATGGAATTTCTATAGGACCCGTTTTGCTAACGGGATTTATAACTACTTTAGCTACTTTAGCGGCTTGGCCGGTTACTCGGGAGTCCCGATTATTTCATTTTCTTCTGTTAGCAATGTATAGCGGTCAAATTGGACCATTTTCTTCGCAAGACATTTTACTTTTTTTTATCATGTGGGAATTAGAATTAATCCCAGTTTATCTACTTATATCCGTGTGGGGCGGAAAGAAACGTTTATATTCAGCAACAAAATTTATTTTGTACACTGCGGGAAGTTCCGCCTTTTTATTAATGGCAATTCTAGGTATTTGTTTAGCTGGTTCGAATGAACCAACATTAAATTTTGAAACATCAGCGAATCACTCGTATCCTGTAGAACTAGAAATCCTCTTCTATATTGGATTTTTTATTGCTTTTGCTGTTAAATTGCCGATTATACCCTTACATACTTGGTTACCAGACACTCATGGAGAGGCACATTACAGTACTTGTATGCTGCTAGCTGGAATCTTATTAAAAATGGGCGCATATGGATTAGTTCGGATAAATATGGAATTATTGCCCCGCGCCCATTCTCTATTTTCTCCTTGGTTGATGCTAGTCGGCACAATTCAAATAATCTATGCAGCTTCAACATCTCCCGGTCAATGGAATTTAAAAAAAAGAATAGCTTATTCCTCTGTATCTCACATGGGTTTCATAATTATAGGACTTGCTTCGATAAGCGATACCGGACTCAACGGGGCCATTTTACAAATAATTTCGCATGGATTTATTGGCGCCGCGCTTTTTTTCTTGGCAGGAACGAGTTATGATCGAATACGTCTCGTTTATCTTGATGAAATGGGCGGAATGGCAATCAAAATTCCAAAAATATTTATGACTTTCAGTATCTTATCAATGGCCTCCCTTGCATTACCGGGAATGAGCGGTTTTGTTGCGGAATTAATAGTATTTTTTGGAATACTTACTAGCCAAAAATATCTTTTAATGTCCAAAATCCTTATTACTTTTGTAATGGCAATTGGAATAATATTAACTCCTATTTATTCATTATCTATGTTACGTCAGATTTTTTATGGATACAAGCTTTTTAATGCCCCAAACTCTTATTTTGTTGATTCTGGGCCCCGAGAATTGTTTCTTTCGATCTCTATTCTTTTACCTGTACTATCCATTGGTATTTATCCGGATTTCGTTTTCTCACTATCAGTTGATAAAGTAGAAGTTCTTCTATCTAATTTTTTTTATCCATAATTTTCATTAGTAAATTAAAAAATAAGAAAAATATTATGGATTTTAAAAATTCTTTGTTGCAGAATGAAAAATAATTATTTTTTCTTCTCTGAAGTTTGAGTAAAATAAATAGGAGTTTTTTTTATAACTATGTATGTAATCAAGCTAGAATCTTTTGAATTAAGTAAAAGAAATAAAAAAAAGTAAGGGTTATCGCTTGATTACATGAGATTTTTTTGTATACACTTAAACTTTCGTATGTTTATTTTGTATTTTTTAAGTACTTTCTTCAATTTAATTAGATGTAAATGAACCATAATTATGTAATCCTATTCCTAATAAATTGACCCCAAAATAGCATATCCAAATTATAAGAAAGCCCATTGCGGCGACAATTGCAGAATTTTCAGTTTTAAAACTTTTAGTTATTCGAATATGTAAATAAATTGCAAATATGGTCCAAGTAATAAAAGCCCAAGTCTCCTTTGGATCCCAATTCCAATACGCCCCCCATGCTTCATTAGCCCATACAGCTCCCGAAAGAATACCTATCGTTAAAAAAAGAAACCCTAGACTAATAATACGATAACTCCAAAAATCAAATTGTTCAATCAAGTAAAACCTGTAATAATTCCTAGAAAAAATAAAATAAGTTTTTATTAAACGGTTTAACCGGCTCTTTTTATCTATTATGTATTGAATTTTGCCCGGCGAAATTGGATAGTTTACAAAATTTTCGCTTTTACTAAAACTTACTATTAAATTTTTAAATGTAATAACTAGAAGAGCTATTGATAATAAGGATCCGCATAAAAGAGCTGCATAGCCCAATACCATCATACTTACGTGCATTATTAACCAATAGGATTGAAGAGCGGGTACTAATATTTCGGATTGGCTCATTTCAGTTAAAAGGCCTGAAGTAGCAAAACCTTGGGTAAAAATGGCACTTGGCGCGGTTATTGCGTTTAAATTAAAAAAAGTTTTTGATTTTTTGAAATATGGAACCATATGAATACTGGAGAAACTCCATGAAAGAAAAATTAATGATTCATATAAATTACTTAATGGTAAATGTTCCAAATAAATCCAACGAGTCACTAATAATCCCGTTAGACAGGAAAAAGTAGTTATCATCCCCTTTTCTGACGAATCAGATAGTCTTAAGATTTCATCTACTAATAAGGTTAGCAAATGCATTGTAATTACAATTGAAACGACTGAAAAGGAAATATGTGTAAATATATGCTCTAAAGTTGAAAATATCATAACAAATTTAAAATAAAAATAAAGAGGGGATTTCAATTCAATTTCAATTATAGGATAATTGAATTGAATTCGGTAGTTGAACTTAGTATAGGACTTATTTAGAAGATGACATGCCGCCACTCGGACTCGAACCGAGATGCTTTAGCACTGCTTCCTAAGAGCAGCGTGTCTACCGATTTCACCATAGCGGCTTGTTCGAAATCATAATAACCCCCTTTTTATTCAATTGTCGAGAGCGATGTAGTCAATTCAATGCAATATATGTTTATTGATTGATCTTTGAGTGCAAACATAGCATCTAAAATTAGCGTATTCGTCCTATAATCACTTAAAAAAAGGGAAAGTCTTTCCTTTTTTTAATATCGATGGGGATTCTTATTTTCCCCATCATAAAAACGATAAAACATATTCAAAAAAAGGTTAAATCTTCTGTTTAGTCCTTATTTCAAATTCAAAGAAACAAGAATTTTTTAATTAGAAAACCAAACCGAATTAATCATTGTTATTGATCGGGTCAAAACATTATAAAATATGGATTTTTCTTATTAGTTCTATGAAACTAATAACATTTATAAATAACTTATAATTAATTAAAAACAAAATAGACTTACTCCTTTTCGAATCAAAGCAACTCAGGTTTTTAGAATCTTTTATTATTTTTTTGTTGCATAAAAAAAACTTTTGAAATTCCTTGTAGAAAGAGATTTACCTAATGAAAAAGCTTTGAATGCTGCCCAATATCCTTTATTTTTCCAAAAATTTTTACGAATACGTTTTTTTGAGACCGAAGTCCGTTTTTTCGGAACTGCCATTAAAAATCCCTTTTTTATTGGTATAGTTGAATGTCAAAGACATCTATTATCTATTGTTCAAAAAAACCAATTGTTTTTTACTTTTTCTTATCTGGTTATCTATTTATTTTCTAGCCTGTATATCCCAATATAGTAAAAAAAAGACTGCGCACCCTTCTTTATTTATATCTCTCTAAAATTTATATTTGTTGTCCTACTTCTATTTATATGGGTGATAAACTCATCAAAAGTTTAAACCCCCATATCTTATTGATTTCAAATTTAATAGGCCGGGGCCCCACAAAGAGTACATTAAATTTGAAAATGTATAAAAGACCTGTACTTAATCTATAAAGTTTATAAAAGCTATGTTGTTAATTCCTCCTTTTTATTTTAGGGAGGGAGCGCCAAGTGTTAGGATTGGATATTATGGTTTGAAGATCCCAGCCTTTACTCAAAAAAAAGATGTCTTTTCTTACTTTCTTACACAAAAAATTACCTTCCAAAAATCTATTGGTTAATGATTCTCAATAAGCTAACAAAAAATAACGTTTTTGATAAAAATTAGAGTTTTTTCTAATTCAGGTCAAACACTTCTTTATTTTTTTGGTGTAATTTTTTATCCTTGTGCTATAGATAATAGATATATAAATTAGTGTAATAATACGTACAAATAATTAGGACTATTAAATTCTCTATTTTTTTTTTTATTAACCGAACCCTTTCATTAAAAAAAAATAAGAGCCGGTAAATCATAAACAATTAGATTAAGATATAAAAAATTTTTTTATGCAATATACATATCAATATTCATGGATTATACCTTTTATTCCCCTTCCAGTTCCTATATTAATGGGAGCTGGACTTTTACTTTTCCCCATGGCAACAAAAGCTCTTCGCCGTATGTGGGTTTTTACAAGTATTTTATTCTTAAGTATAGTTATGATTTTTTCAACTTATTTGGCTATTCAACAAGTGAATAAACCTACTATCTATCTATCTATATGGTCTTGGACTATCAATAATGACTTTTCGTTAGAATTTGGTTCTTTAATTGACCCACTTGCTTCTATTATGTTAATATTAATAACTACTGTCGGAATTCTAGTTCTTATTTATAGTGATTATTATATGTCTCATGATCAGGGATATTTGAGGTTTTTTGCTTATATGAATCTTTTCAATACGTCAATGTTAGGATTAGTTACTAGTTGTAATATGATACAAATTTATTTTTTTTGGGAATTCGTTGGACTGTGTTCTTATCTATTAATAGGGTTTTGGTTCACCCGACCTATTGCAGCGAATGCTTGTCAAAAAGCATTTGTGACTAATCGCGTTGGAGATTTTTGTTTATTATTAGCAATTTTAGGCTTTTATTGGATAACGGGCAGTTTAGAATTTCGAGATTTATTTGAAATATTCAAAAAAGTGGTTTATAAGAATGAAGTTAATCTTTTCTTTTCTACTTTGTGCGCCTTTCTATTATTTGCGGGTGCGATTGCGAAATCTGCTCAATTTCCCCTTCATGTATGGTTACCCGATGCCATGGAGGGGCCTACCCCTATTTCAGCTCTTATACATGCTGCTACTATGGTAGCAGCTGGTATTTTTCTTGTCGCCCGCCTTCTACCGCTTTTAATAGTTTTACCTTACATAATGAATCTAATAGCGTTGATAGGTATAATAACATTACTTTTAGGGGCCACTTTAGGTTTTGCTCAAAAAGATATTAAGAGGGGTTTAGCTTATTCCACAATGTCTCAATTGGGCTATATGATGTTGGCTCTCGGTATGGGTTCTTATCAAGCGGCTTTGTTTCATTTGATCACTCATGCTTATTCCAAAGCATTATTGTTTTTAGGCTCCGGATCCATTATTCATTCAATGGAAACTATTGTTGGTTATTCTCCAGATAAAAGCCAGAATTTGGGTCTTATGGGAGGTTTAAAAAAACAGGTACCGATTACAAGAACATTATTCTTAGTGGGGACACTTTCTCTTTGTGGTATTCCGCCTCTTGGCTGTTTTTGGTCCAAAGATGAAATTCTTAATGATACTTGGTTGTATTCACCGTTTTTTGCAATAATTGCTTGTTCTACCGCGGGATTAACTGCGTTTTATATGTTTCGTATATATTTACTTACGTTTGAGGGCCATTTAAATTTTTATTTTCAAACTTATAGTGTCAAAAAAAAAAGCTCGGTTTATTCAACATCCTTATGGGGTAGAGAGGGACAAGAGAAAATTAAAACCAATTTTTCCTTATTACCTTTATTAACAAAGAAAAATGATAAAAATATTTTTTTTCTAAAAAAAAAAAATACACTTAATAGTAATGCAAGCAGTATGACAGTGTCTTTCTATACTATTCCCGATTTCGGGACTAAGAAAAGTTTTTTGGATCCCCATGAGTCAGACAATACTATGTTATTTCCTATGCTTGTATTAGGTTTATTTACTTTGTTCA